ACCAAAGTTAGCTTCAGTCATTATATATTGAACAGAAGCAAAAGCCTCAGTAACGGTCGGACGATAGTAAAAAGTCATAGCAAACCCCGTCGCTACTTGGACTAAAAAACAAGTAAGTGTAATTCCTCCTAAACAATAAAATATGTTGACATGAGGAGGAACGTATTTACTAGTTATATCATCTGCAATCGCCTGAATCTCAAGACGTTCTTCGAACCAATCATAGACTTTATTGAGATAGGTAAACCAAGGGGACTCCCCCTCTGAGAACCGTATATGAGAATTTCATCTCGTACGGCTCAAACAGAAATACCCAAATACTGGTTCTAACGGATATGTGTAATAAAAAGTTTGCAACTTCGTAACTTAACCCTATGATTCCAATCTTCTCTGAAGATACAAAAAATACAAATCCGAAAGCTCTTCTTTGTGGTTAGAATGCCAAAATTTCAAGTCGGCTCACTCGTCTTTATCTTGATCGTTACTGGCCTCTTGAATATTCTATTTACTTAACTTTTTTTTCTTTTCTTTGATTTGTGTTATTTTTTTGTGTGTAATGCGGCTTTACTGCTGTTTTCTTTATTATTGATAAGAATTCTCTTGTTAAGACCCTATAGAATCGATTAAAAAAAAACCTCAGATTCATACCAAAACCACGATGATTCAATAAAACCTTCAATCTAAGTCCAAAAATTCCCTGAGTAAGAACTATTGGATCATCACTTATTCAATGAATAGATATAATGAAAAAAATCCAAAGAAACGTTTGTCCTTTGATAAAAATAAGGATAGGCGTCAGTTTGAAAGAATCAAAATCTTTCGATTTATTATAACTTCTAACTCTTTGAAAAAATTTTTTAAGTCCGGTTGCGGGGTCTAAATATTAAGTATGAATCATAGTTCTAACACTTTAGAATCTATTTTCTATATTCCGTGCTCCAAATACTAGAATAAATATCCGACGGGGTAAAACCATCTCTATCAAGATGACAGACTCATTCTCTGTACTATCAATAGGATCAATTCTAACAAGTCACACACTCATATTCCGGAAATACAGAAGAAAAGAAATTCCACGGTCGAACTACCAAACCAAACTAGAATGGGCTAAAAATCTAAGACCTAAATGCTTCACTTTGTATTGAAAAACTAGTTAGTCAGTTCTTGTGAATCTAATTCATAGAAATTCCGTCCAGTAAAATGGAAGAATTATAAATCTCCAAAATAATAGATAGAAATATCGCAAATAGAGCCATTGCAACACCCATCAAAGGAGTAGTTCCCCAACCAGGAGCTACTTTACCATATTCCGAATTCAATGGTTTCAATAAATTCCCTACAGTAGTTCGTCTTGGACCAGATCTAGAACTACCCTCAAAAGTTTGTGTAGCCATAAATCCTATTTTTTATTCATTGAGATCTGTTGACTTTGTATACCATTCCGCTGTAAATAAATGATCTTATCCTAGATCCATTTTGGTCTTGAAATTATATAATAATGGAAACAGCAACCCTAGTTGCCATCTCTATATCTGGTTTACTTGTAAGTTTTACTGGGTACGCCTTATATACTGCTTTTGGGCAACCCTCTCAACAACTAAGAGATCCATTCGAAGAACATGGGGACTAGTTGAAGTAATGAGCCTCCCAATATTGGGAGGCTCATTACTTCAATTGAGATAATGAAAAATCATTTCATCTTTTTAGTTGGGACTTTAGGTGGTTCTCTAAAAAAGATAGCGAAAAAAATGATTCCTAAAGTAGAAACTAAGAGGAATGTATAAACCAATGCTTCCATGGATTTGATCGTGGTTTACAATTATAGCTTTCATACCTGTTTATTTGGGATCGTCTCTCGGATAAAGAAAAAGAAAGAACAAGAGTAAAAGAAAAGGTAGCGATTCAAATCAAGATTTATCCGGTTCCCTATGTCAAATTCAAATCACAAAAAGAAAATAAAGTCCAAAAGGAACAAAACAATGTTGTATCAGACTACTTGTCTTCTTGTAGTTGGATCTCCAAGTTTTTGGAATGCTCCAAATTCTACTTGAGCATCCAAATCTGGGTCGATACCAGCAAAAACATCTCTGAACAAGGTTCTAGCACCATGCCAAATGTGTCCGAAAAAGAAGAGCAGAGCAAACGAAGCATGTCCAAAAGTAAACCAACCCCTTGGACTGCTACGAAAAACACCATCAGATTTCAAAGTAGCACGATCTAATTCAAAAATTTCACCCAATTGAGCACGTCTAGCATATTTTTTCACAGTAGCAGGATCACTATAACTGACTCCATTGAGTTCGCCACCATAGAACTCAACAGTTACACCTACTTGTTCGACACTATACTTCGATTCCGCCCTTCGAAAAGGAACATCGGCTCTAACAATTCCGTCTCCGTCTACCAAAACAACCGGAAATGTTTCAAAAAAAGTAGGCATACGACGTACAAAAAGTTCATGCCCCTCTTTATCTCTAAAGATAGGGTGTCCTAACCACCCAACAGCTATTCCATCCCCATTGTCCATTGAGCCCGCTCTAAACAATCCCCCTTTTGCCGGATTATTGCCAATGTAATCATAAAAGGCTAATTTTTCGGGAATTTTAGACCAAGCTTCTGATAAACTTTGATTTTCAGCTAGCCCAGCACCAACTCTTCGATATATTTCTTGCTGGAAGTATCCTTGATCCCATTGATAACGAGTGGGACCAAATAATTCAATCGGGGTAGTTGCTGAACCATACCACATAGTTCCAGCAACAACAAAAGCTGCAAAAAAGACAGCAGCGATACTACTGGAAAGGACGGTTTCAATATTTCCCATACGCAATCCTTTGTACAGACGTTGGGGTGGACGGACACTAAGATGGAAAAGGCCCGCTAATATGCCCAATGTCCCTGCTGCAATATGATGAGAGGCTATTCCCCCTGGAACAAAAGGATCAAAACCTTCCACACCCCATGCGGGATTTACGGATTGTACCCTTCCGGTTAGTCCATAAGGATCGGACACCCATATTCCAGGACCATACAATCCTGTTACATGAAATGCGCCAAAACCAAAACAAGCCACCCCTGAAAGAAATAAATGAATTCCAAAAATTTTTGGCAAATCCAAAGAAGGTTTTCCTGTACGTTCATCACAAAAGATTTCTAGATCCCAATATACCCAATGCCAGATAGCCGCCAAAAAGCACAAGCCAGAAAACACAATATGTGCCCCGGCCACACCTTCGTAACTCCAAATACCTGGATTCGTTATAGTCCCTCCTGTGATACTCCAACCGCCCCATGAATTGGTTATTCCTAAACGAGTCATGAAGGGTATAACAAACATACCTTGTCTCCACATTGGGTCAAGAACAGGGTCAGAGGGATCAAAAACGGCTAATTCATATAGAGCCATCGAACCAGCCCAACCAGCAACCAGAGCGGTATGCATTATATGGACAGAAAGCAAACGGCCGGGATCATTTAATACGACGGTATGAACACGATACCAAGGCAAACCCATGAAAATACCTCTTATATCAACAAAAAATGGACACTATGTAACTTTATTGCACTGTAAAAAACTATACTACTATGGACCCTCTCTTTTTAGTGGATTATCTCGGGGAAAGGATTAATATTTGTTCTAGTTTTTTAGTAATAATGGAAGAATTCTATTCGTAGGAACAAAAGAAGCAGATCTATTCTATACCCGATAAGTAACAATACGCAATGGTGGAGGGGAGGAGGGGGGGTTGACCGTATTTTATATGAGTGTTTATATCTTTATATCAGTGAATGCAGACATATTTGTTCATCACTCAAAGGACCTATTCGTAAGAATTTTGCTTTAGTCACTTGGTCTTCCTTTTGTATTTAGGATTTTTTTTACGAATTTATTCAATCTATAAATAAAATATGATAAAGACCAATCATTATTAAGACAATAAACCCATTGTTACGTTTCCGCATCAAAGCGAGATATACTACTTAATTTAATTCTTTTTTCATTTAATGCCTATTGGTGTTCCAAAAGTACCCTTTCGAAGTCCTGGAGAGGAAGATGCATCTTGGGTTGACGTATAGTGCGACTTGTCAGATATATTGGGTCATATGGGATTTCCCCGTTCTCTCCCCCGATCGAGATATCCTCTCTTTCACCCCAAAAAAGATTGATTGAATCAGCAAAAATTTGGAGCGTGAAGTGTAATGAAGTGTAATTAGATCTTTTTTTGGGGAGGTATCCAGATTAATATTATCAATTTACAATAATTTATGGTTGGCTTGGTTTTGGTTGGACCAATAAAATGAAGCATCCAGGCTCTGTTTAGAAAAAAACCCAATTGGTAATATATCTACGATTACTACTTCTATCAGATATTTGTATTTGCTGAAAAATATGAAATAAATTGAAGAAAAAAAAAAGAAGTCGTAGCAAAAAGACGTGGTATTGGAGGATTTGTGCTATATGTGCAAATCCAAATCGGGGAAATCTTTACTCGGAGTAGAACAGAAACCTAAAAGAATTGAGGAAGCCCATTCAGAAACAAGAAAATTACATCGCGATTTGGATTTGATCTCGATGAAAACAATACATCAATGAGAAGTTAGTTCAATAAGTGTTTAGTACATTATTTTTTTTTATAATATAATATAGATTAATATAGATAAACGGGTCAAAAATCGTCTTTCTTGAAAAATGTAAGAAAAATACCTTTCGTTAGAAGTTCGAAAAAGTCTGCTATGAAAAAAGAAAGAGAGTTGAAATCTACACATTGATTCTTTTTCGCGATTTTTGGTGAACCGTATGCATCAAAAGGTGCATGTACGGCTCCTAAGGGATAAAATTTTATCCTAATCAACCGACTTTATCGAGAAAGACTACTTTTTTTAGGCCAAGGGATTGATAGTGAGATATCGAATCAACTTGTTGGCCTTATGGTATATCTCAGTATAGAGGATAATACCAAAGATTTGTATTTGTTTATAAATTCTCCGGGCGGATGGGTAATACCCGGAATAGCTATTTATGATACTATGCAATTTGTGCAACCAGATGTACAGACAGTATGCATGGGATTAGCCGCTTCAATGGGATCTTTTATTCTTGCAGGAGGAGAAATTACCAAACGTCTAGCATTCCCTCACGCTTGGCGCCAATGAGTCTTTTATTTGATAAAAAAAAAGAAGACTATGCCTTCGCCATATGAATATTAAGTAATAATAGCATGGCAATTCGAATTCGATATGCGAAATTTTTTCAAAACCATTCGATTATGTATCGAAAGAGTAGTATGAGAAAAGGGGTATTTCCGATTTTATCTGATCTATCAGGAGCCTATTTCAGCGTCACAAACTCTTTTGTTTTCACACCGGAAAGCTTTTAACAATATTTATGTTATGAAAGAATATGAAAATAAAAAAAAAACAAGATCTTTTTTACTTATATAACTTATATATATATATTTGAAAAAAAAAAAGAAACTTTGGGATTGCTGAATAACAGACGAAATAATAAAGCAACGGAACCATCATAGTATTTTTTAACTACTCCAAAACAAAAAAAGGAAGGGTGGTTATTGGATCATTTACCGATCTAGGTCTGATAGACCCTCTCTATTTTCTATTTCTTCGATGGAAGGTAAAAACCAATTCCATAGTAGAGCCGTATGCAATACGCAAAAAGATGCCTGTACGGTTGTTCAATTCTATCTTTGTCTTTTATTATTCTTTATCTCTCGCCTTATCGTGCGAGATAGAGGAACCATTTATTATGTTATATCGTCAGGGTAATGATCCATCAACCCGCAAGTTCTTTTTATGAGGCACAAACGGGAGAATTTATCCTGGAAGCGGAAGAACTACTGAAACTGCGCGAAACTATCACAAGGGTTTATGTACAAAGAACGGGCAAACCTTTATGGGTTGTATCCGAAGACATGGAAAGGGATGTTTTTATGTCAGCAGCAGAAGCCCAAGCTCATGGAATTGTTGATCTTGTAGCGGTTGAATAAAAAATTAGCAGGGATTCCGCGCAAATACACAATTTGAGATTTTATCTTCTTACCGGATTTAATATAATATCTCTATTAATTAATGTATTAATATAGAATATAAGTAATTCCTAATCATTGGGTTAGGATTGATCTAAACCAGCTCATTATGTATACGATTCAACATGCCAACTATTAAACAACTTATTAGAAACACAAGACAGCCAATCCGAAATGTCACGAAATCCCCCGCCCTTCGGGGATGCCCTCAGCGACGAGGAACATGTACTAGGGTGTATGTGCGACTCGTTCCGATCATGGACTAAGACAAAAGAGAGGAAACAAATTATTCCAGTATCAGTCATCGGTTAGGATAGACTGGAAGAACTCCATTCACTATCTTAAAAAAAAATCTATTAATAATATATATCCTTCTATTGTTTATCAAATTTATGGTTTCCGTTGGCGCAAATCCAATCACCTCAATTTGCAATTTCAGATGAGAAAGACTTCCCTATTGGTAGCAAATGCTTATCCATTAAGCAGGGGAAATCCTATTTCCAAATTAAAAAAGCGGAAAGATTATGCCCTTATTCTTGCAAGAACGGACTAACAGGGTCAGCTACCCAGCTAATCTTCATACTTAAATACCGTTACTGTATAGTTAGATTTCGTTGTGAAAGACCTATTACTAGCTATTTCATGGGTAGAGCCAAAGAGTGTGAACTGTACAAGTTAACAATAGCATTGATTAAATGAGAGAAGGGGCTCCGGTGTATAGAGAGGACCTCGCCGTTTAAGAAGTAACCATAGAAACGATGGAATCCACTATTTCTTTATCCATTTCTATTTAATTGAATATGTTTTTTTGATACCTAGTATCAACCCAATTTCTTATTTCGAGGTTAAATGCTTAGAAATAAAAAGAAAAAATCGTGGTTGGGAAGGTTATAGTAGCAAAAGCCATTGGAATCTTTTATTTTATACATTGGAAGAATCCGTTTTTATTATTAATAGACTAGTAAAGGGAAAAGAATAACTGAAAGAACAGAAATCAAATAGTTATTAATCAAAGAATTAATTATTCATCAAAGTCTCATTTATTCAATGACCAGAATTAAACGAGGATATATAGCTCGGAAACGTAGGACAAAAATTTGTTTATTTACATCAAGCTTTCGAGGGGCTCATTCAAGACTTACTCGAACTATTACTCAACAGAAAATAAAAGCTTTGGTTTCGGCTCATCGAGATAGAGATAGGAAAAAAAGAGATTTTCGTCGTTTGTGGATCAGTCGAATAAATGCAGTAATTCGTGAAAATAGAAAAAAGATATACTATAGTTATAGTAGATTAATGTATAATCTGTACAAGAGGCAGTTGCTTCTTAATCGTAAAATACTTGCACAAATAGCTATATTAAATAGGAATTGTCTTTATATGATTTCCAATGAGATCATAAAATAAAAAAATAAAAATTCCCCGGAGACTGAACTCCGGGAAGGTAGAGTAGAGATTTGTATGATAAAATAGAATCATATGATAAAGTCGTCAAAATGAACAACCACGTTCAATAAAAAAAGATTTATTCTTCTTCACCGATTCTCTTTTTTCTTACATACAACACGATAATCCAAATTGGATTGTCGTAGTTTTCGAACAAAACATCAATCCACATTTGATTTGAGTTTAGATTGGAATTTGAATTCAATTGAAAAGTAACCCTATTTTTTTTTTGTTTTAAGACCTGTAGTTCTAGCGGCCGACTCGCTTTTTTCAAATTGTTTTTCATTATTAAGAAAAGGTAACGAAGATAAAATACGAGCTTGTTTTATAGCAATCGTGATTAATCGTTGTTGTTTTAAGGTCAATCTATTCACCCGTCTAGATAATATTTTTCCTTGTTCACTAATAAATCGACTAATTAAACTCATGTTTTTATAATCAATTCGATCCCCCGATTGGATCGGGGGCAAACGCCTACGAAAAGATCGCTTGGATTTAAGAAAGGGTCGCTTAGATTTATCCATGGTTTGCTTATTCCTTATCCCGAAAATCCTATTTCTTACAAAATAGGATTTGTTTTGTTTCTTTTTTTTTTTATTCTTAGATTTTTAAATATATGTTATATATACAATTTCTAATAGAATTTAGAAATTTAGAACAATATGAGAAAATAGATCATTTTTCATGTTCCTTGGAGGGTTAACATACAAGCGATCTATTTTCTCTATTTCTTTATCTCCCCGTGAATCGTATGTTTGCAACAACAGGGACAGAATTTTCTCAATTCCAATCGACTAGGCGTATTGTGTCGATTCTTTTGAGTAATATATCTGGAAATCCCCGTTGATTTCTTATTAACACTGTTTCGAACACAACTGGTACATTCCAAAATAACCCTTATTCGGATATCTTTACCCTTGGCCATGAACCTCCTTTGGGTTTTTGATTCACTTAACTCTTCTATTTTACGATTCGAAGCGAAAAGGAACAAAAAAAAATAATAAATAATAGAAGTTGCTAACTCGAAATCAAATTATGAAGGATCTCGTTCCAATCAATATAGTATAGTAATAATTAAGTAATACAATGATTTCTAACTATATTTAGAATCACAGTACAGTATTTCAGTTTTCATTTAAGTATCCTGTATGATATTGTTGCCCCGCCCTAGCCATTCCATTTCCATTTCTGGTCTCACCCTATTCTATTATTTAATAGAAATGGAATTTATTATTAATTGAATTTCTTTTTAATTAAATTCAATTGAAGCCTGGACCGAATTACGAGTTGCACTGAGGCCGAATCCGACTTTCTTCTTTCTCTTTTCTAACTTATTCTAATTCTAAAAAAAAAAAAAAAAGAAGAAGAAGGGGGGATTAATCACAGATATTTGATTGTATCTCTAATCTTCTTCACCCCTTCCCGTGTCAATAACTAGAATGAAAAAAAGGGGAATATCAATGCATCCGGGAATAAACGATTGATCTCTATCAATAGACCTGCTAAAGCCCCGAACCATAGAGTACTTACCACTGGTGCCACGGAGAGATATGTTTTTAGATCTCGCATTTAAAACCCTCCTTCTTTATTCTTAATTCTTATTCTTTATTGTAATTTGTAATACATAATTACATATTGTATTTGTACGCAGAATTCCTAATTCAAATTGAAATGTACAACGATTCATTAGATATTCTTTTTTTTTTTTAACAAAAAAAGAGGTCCATTTCTGCTCTGCCCGAGCATTCCCTAAAAATATTCATTTTTTTTGTTCGGCGGATTTCCTATGTATATAAGTCTTTTATTATTATTATAATTAATATTATATATAATTAATATTATATGTTATACGATATGAAACTAAAAAATGAAACTAAAAAGAAAAAAATGGCAGGATACAGGATAATTTATATATATCAACGGAGAAAATCAAGATGTGGAAAACAAGACAAAGATTCTTTACAATGACACTGTAAACCAATTGAAAGGGATGTAGCGCAGCTTGGTAGCGCGTTTGTTTTGGGTACAAAATGTCACGGGTTCAAATCCTGTCATCCCTATCCCTAACTATTACTTATCTTATGAGCAGTAACAAGGGATCAATTGAGACCGATTTAAATTGGACATACATACTCAATAGAAATAGATATATATTCTATCAATATATATATGATGAGAGTTCTATATATATATATCTATTTCTATATATATAGATTATGATAGTATATGCATGCAAGATGAATTGGGGTCACATAAAATTATTTATGAAAATAAAGCGCTCTTAGTTCAGTTCGGTAGAACGCGGGTCTCCAAAACCCGATGTCGTAGGTTCAAATCCTAAAGAGCGTGATTCCATTCTTTTAGATCGAGAATGACACTGAAATAATGGAACAGCAGTATAAAGTCTTAATTTTACCTCCTGTGGATTAGGATTAAAACAAAGAAATAGGAGGTCAATAAACAAAAAAGATGTTAATTAATCAAAGGTCCAACTGATCACCACGTCGGTA